ATTGAACCTTCTCAAACTGTTTCTTTTTAAGAACCAAAAAGATTTGTGCCAAAATAACAGATGCCAAGAATAGCAAAAGACCTTGGACACGTAATGGATCTTGAAGTACTATTTCCGCATCCCCCTGACCAAATCCACCCACATTAGGATTACTCGTTAATGGTTGATCAAGTTGGATGGATTCGCCCTCTGAAACAAGAAGCTCCGGTCCTGGAGGGATAATATCAACCACTTGACGTCCATCCGATGCACCCGCTATGGTTATTTCGTACCCCCCTTTTTCTTTTCGTATGATTTTGCTTACTATACCTGCTGCTGTAGCATTATAAACATTATTGTTACTCTTGCTCCCGTCGGGATAAATCTGACCCCTTCCCCTGTTCCCGCCTACGTATATGGGATATTTTAAGAAGTGAACATCTTTCTTAGTAGCGGGGTCCGGGGAAAGAATAGGAAAGGTGATTTCACTATATTTCTGACCAGGAACAGGACCTATCACAAGAATATTTTTTTTAGTGGGGCGATAGCTCTGAAAAGACAGATTTCCTATCTTTTCTTTAATCTCGGGCAAAATACGATCGGGAGGGGCTAATTCAAACCCCTCGGGTAAAATAAGAACAGCCCCTACATTCAAAGCTCCTTTTTTACCATTAGCAAGAACTTGTTTCAGTTGCAGATCATAAGGAATTCGAACAACTGCTTCAAATACAGTATCAGGAAGTACCGCTTGTGGAACCTCGATATCCACGGGTTTATTAGCTAAATGGCAATTGGCACATACAATACGGCCAGTCGCTTCTCGTGGATTTTCATAACCCTGCTGTGCAAAAATGGGATATGCATTTGAAAGGGGTGCCTGGGTTATTATATATATCATGAGCGATACGGAAATGTATCGAGTAATCTCTTTCTTTATCCAAGAAAAGGTATTTTTAGTTTGCATGGTCCAATCATTGATCCCGAAAATTTATACAATAAAATTAGGCAGGTCGCTAGTATAGTTCCCTATCTATAATTTTGCTATTTACTTAAATATAAATAATTTTACTGGAATATTGGAGGAATCCCTTGGATGGGTAGAAAGAATAAGTACAATTTTGAATGTTTTGCTTATCCACAAAGTAACAAATATTATAATTGGATCGTTCGATCATTTTTCAGTCATTCATTGAATGATAAATCACTACAAGTGAAGGAGATACACGATTTAAATAACGAAAGATCCAATATTTAAAAATTGTATCTAAAATGACTGGAAAAGTAGAAACAAGACCGGATATAATTTGATCATTATGAGCAAATCCAAAATCTTTGTAGACAGAGCCAATCATTAGTTCCCAACCGTGGGGCGAATGGAATCCTATACATAAATCAGTTAATAAAAGAATAGAAAAAGCTTTTATTGTGTCGCTTAAGTTATATAGGAATTCTTGAACCCAAGAGTTAAGAATAACAAGTTCTTCATTACCTATAATAGAATAACCACTTAGAATAACGAAACAGATTATATTTGTCGAGAAGTGTAAAATTGTATGCGTGCGATCCTCATTGTGCATCTTGATCAATTGGATCGTTTCTTTGTAGATTTCGATGCGAGGCTTTTGTAAATGTGCTTCCGGGTATTCCTTTAACATTTCGTCCAAATGTAGGAGTTCCTCTAAGTCTATGAATTTTTTTAGAATACTCTTTTCTTGAATATCATTCAAAAAGATTTCGGATTGCCTAGTATTCCACCAATTAGTAACCCAAGATTCCAGACTTTTATTAAATGAGAGAGAGATCCACCAAGGCAAAAATACTATAGATGCAAGATATAGAAGGGAAATTAATACTTTCTTTTTTGCCATTTTTTCGTCTGTGAATTTTTTAATTTTTACTGATTTTTACTGAACGCACCTCGTTCGTCGACTCTATACGATACTAATATTTCTATCAAGCATAAGTTCTATTACAAGTTATCGAGCCCATGAATCTATTTCCGATTTTTTTTTTGTGATTCAGTACAGTGGTTAGTCCTTGAATTTAGAAAGAATACAGAAATAGAATAAGAAAAAGCCCACTTCAAATTAATAGTAGTCGGATTGCGAGACGAAAGAACTCCCGTTCTATCAAAATATCAAATATTTCTAAAAAAAAAAATTCTTTACTTTATTATATTATGATTTATTATGAAATGTTTTGTTTTAATATATGATGAATCTAGTATTTAGATTTGTTACTGAATTGAGTTAAGTGGGTTTACATACGCATAAAAAAAATTGTGGACACAAACTATTTTGTTTTAGAATTATTTCGTAACGTTTGCTTTGGCTCGAATAAGCGTTCTGAAGAAACTTCAGTTAAGTTATGCTATATAAAAAAACGAGGATTCTTGAGTTTTTTCTCTCTTGCAAAGTATTCATTCTTCAGTTCCTTTTTTCAAAATACTTCAATTGGTACACGCAAGAAATAGGCCAATTCAGCAGCTTTTTGCTCAATTTCTCGTGGAGTCAAATTCTCATCAGTACGAGTCAAGGGAATGGCCCCCTGGCCTTTGATTTCCATATAAAGGACACGACGAGCATAAATACCTTCTTTAATTTCTATTCTGATGGACTGAATGTCTTTCATAAGGAATCGGAGGAATATGCGACGATTTTTTCCAGGAAATCCCCAACGAAAAATACACACTACGCCCTCTTTTATATCGAATCGATCATAACCACTACCTACATTCCACGAAATTGTGCACCACAAATAAGAGCTAATAAAAAGACCTGCGATCCCATAGAAAGACATCACGATCCCTTGTGGAAAAAAAATTATTTGCTGAGAAGGAAATAAAGATATAAAATTCCTACCAAAATAACTGGACGTTCCAACCAATAAAAACCCTAATGAACCTAAAAAAAGAATAAAGGCCCAGCAGAAATTACTTGTTTTTCGAGACCCCGCTATAAGTTCTATCCATATACGTTCTGATCGCCAACTCATACTATAACTAGACCTAGTTGCATTTTATTGGAATTGGGAGAATAACAAAAATAAATTTTATTTTACTTTTTTTGTTTCCGAAGTAACTCTCATCAACCAGCACTATTATGATGTGAACGTTTAGGGGTAATTCATCGAATTTCTTAGATCCAAACTAAAATAGTAACATCCCTTTCACATGATTTCCGAATACATATAGATATATTGACTTTACATTTCAGAAATTCTCCCCGATCCCGATCTATTTGAAAATAGTTATAATTCATTTACCCATAATATCATGTTTATACATACATAAGAGCTTACGCCCGAAGGAAGCCACATGTTATACCATATTCTACTAAATAGATATCCGTGTTATGATCCAAGTAAGTCTTGAAAAAAAAAAGATTCGTCCTTATTGTATCTAAAAAATCTTGTTTTTTTGAACATAAAGAGATAAAGAAGCCATTGCAATTGCCGGAAATACTAAGCCCACTAAAGGCACAAAAATTGAGGGGAAGCTGTTGAGAGTTATCATAGAATGGGTACCTCGATTTAATATTTGTACCTGTTATTTATTGTTATATTTATTGTTTTAGATTAATATTTTAACCTTATCCTTATATTGTTATAAAGATATATTATAATTCATATATAATTGTTATATTATACTAAGTATACCTAAGTGAGTATATATACTTAATAGGGAGTATATAAGTATATGTTTTAATAAATATATATTAATTAATAAAATCCAATAAATATGTAAATAAATGGACCTATAAATCTTTCTACATGTTTCTACATGAAATATATGTATGATAATCCACCCTTTATATTATTCGTATTATTAGTTATTATCTTGTTCTTGTCTTATAAATTTAATAATTTTATAAAATTTACTAAAGAAAGGATTTATTACAAATTCTCAAAGAATTCATTATAATAATACGACCCAACAAAAAGGATTTTTAGTGGGGGGGTTATTTTGGGGAGATATAGAAAGATGCAAGACCCTGTTAACCAATTTCACGGAAGAAAGAATTCACTCTTTTATTTTGTTTAATAGGGATTTCCTGGTTAGTAACCAGGAATATCGATAAAAAGATGATCTGGATGATTCTTTCTACAATTAAATCTTATGTTACCAAAGAAAAAATCCATTCTTCGTATTTTTACTTTGATTCCTATAAATTAAATAACTACTTGATCACCACACATAAAAAATTTTATTAAGTTTTAATAAATTAATACTCTTATTAAATTAAGACTCTAAGGCTCTACTTGATCTAATTTTGATTCAAAGGAAAGAAAGCATGTAGCCGAAATAACTCACCCAGAACGCCCTTTAAAGGATTACGTGGTACGATTGGATCGAATAAGCCCTTATGGAATAAATATTCAGCCACTTGTGAATCCTCAGGTACTGTCTTATTCAATGTTTGTTCAATTACTCTTTTACCCGCAAATGCAATGTAAGCATTGGGTTCGGCAATAATGATATCTCCCAACATACCAAAACTGGCCGTCACCCCACCTGTGGTAGGGGATGTAAGGATTGATACATAAAATAACTTTTTATTTGATTGATAATCATATAAAGCAGAAGATATTTTAGCCATTTGCATCAAGCTCAAACTTCCTTCTTGCATGCGTGCTCCTCCGGAAGCACACACTATAATAAGAGGTAAAAATTGATTGGTAGCATACTCGGCCAAACGTGTGATTTTTTCGCCCACTACAGATCCCATACTACCCCCCATAAACTGAAAATCCATAACTCCAATTGCTACGGGAATACCATTTAGTTGGCCTGTGCCTGTTTGAACGGCCTCAGTTAATCCTGTATTTTTTTGATAAGAATCAATACGATTTTTATAAGGTTCCTCCTCCGAATGAAATTCAATGGGATCCAGAGAGACCATGTCTTCGTTCATAGGATCCCAAGTACCGGGATCAATCGAAAGTTCGATTCTATCGAAACTACTCATTTTCAAATGACATCCACACTGTTCACAAATATTCATTTTTAATTTTAAAAATTT